TTAAAAATAAGCTAAAGTAAGCTTTTGGGTTCATACCCCAAATATAAAGGAAATACCTTTTTTTTAAAAATAAAGTGCCTGATTAAAGGATTATTCTGATAGGATAAATTATGTAAAATTTTACCTTTATTATATTTTATAGAATTAAACTATATCTTATAATTTCAAAAATTATCGTGCATCATACACTAAAATATAATTTCATAATATGAGTAAAACTCATCAAATTAATAATTATTTTAAATTTTATTCATAATTAACTCTAATAAAATATTTTTTTTATTTATTGTATTTTTTAGAACATTAATTTCTATTTCATCAAATTCATGATTAGGATGCTGAATTGGTTTAGAAATTAATTTATTAAGATTTATCCCCCTAATATCAAACCCCAATAATCTTCTTAATTCTGAAGCATCATTAAAATACTTTTTAACTCAATCTATTGCTTCTATTAATTTTTTATTTTCAATTTTAATTAATTTATTAATATTAAAAAATTTTTTTAATGATTATATTATTTCTATTCTTATTAATTCATCCCTATTAATAAAAATAGGTTCTACCCCCTTTCATTTTTGATTTCCTAATATTATAGAAGGATTATCCTGATTAAATTGTTTTATTTTAATAACTTGACAAAAAATTTCTCCAATAATTTTATTATCATATTATATAAATTTAAAATTTTTATTTTTAATCATAATTTTTAACGTATTAATTGGAACTATTAGAAGATTTAATCAAACATCATTACGAAAATTAATAGCTTTTTCGTCAATTAATAATTTAGGATGAATATTATCAGCATTATCAATTAGAGAAAATTTATGAATATTATATTTTATATTATATTCATTATTTATTTTTATTATATGTTTTTTATTTTACATTATTAATATTTTTTATATTAATCAATTATTTAATTTAAATTTAAATTTTTCTATTAAATTTTCAATTTTAATTAATTTTTTATCTTTAGGAGGATTACCACCTTTTTTAGGATTCTTTCCAAAATGATTAATTATCAATTATCTTTTATTTAATAATTTATTTATTATTTCTATTATTTTTGTAATATCTAGATTAATTATATTATTTATCTATATTCGAATTATTTATTCATCTTTTATATTTTATTCAATTAAATTAAAATGATATAAAATTTTTATTAAAAATAATTTAATAACTTTTATCAATATTTCAAGATTTATTTCCTTATTAGGTATAATTATTAGAACCTTATTTTTTTTTTAAAGGTTTTAAGTTAAATTAAACTAATAATCTTCAAAATTATTTATAAAGAAATTTCTTTAAGCCTTAGTAATTTATTTACACCTTAAAATTTGCAATTTCAAATCATAATTGAATATAAGGCTAATAAAAGAGATATTTCTCGTTAATAAATTTACAATTTATCGCTTATTAAACTCAGCCATTTTATTTAGCGAAAATGATTATTTTCAACAAATCATAAAGATATTGGTACATTATATTTTATTTTTGGTATTTGAGCAGGAATAGTAGGAACTTCATTAAGTTTATTAATTCGAACTGAATTAGGAAATCCAGGATCATTAATTGGTGATGATCAAATTTATAATACTATTGTTACAGCCCATGCTTTTATTATAATTTTTTTTATAGTTATACCAATCATAATAGGAGGATTTGGTAATTGACTTATTCCCCTTATATTAGGAGCTCCAGATATAGCTTTCCCCCGAATAAATAATATAAGATTTTGATTATTACCCCCATCATTAGTTTTATTAATTTCTAGAAGAATTGTAGAAAATGGAGCAGGAACAGGATGAACAGTGTACCCCCCACTTTCATCTAATATTGCACATAGAGGATCATCAGTAGATTTAGCAATTTTTTCTCTACATTTAGCAGGAATTTCCTCTATTCTAGGTGCTATTAATTTTATTACAACAATAATTAATATACGAATTAATAACATATCATTTGATCAAATACCATTATTTGTTTGAGCAGTAGGAATTACAGCTTTATTATTAGTTCTTTCTCTTCCAGTATTGGCAGGTGCTATTACTATACTTTTAACAGACCGTAATATTAATACTTCATTTTTTGATCCAGCCGGAGGAGGAGATCCAATTTTATACCAACATTTATTTTGATTTTTTGGTCATCCTGAAGTTTATATTTTAATTTTACCAGGATTTGGTATAATTTCTCACATTATTTCACAAGAAAGAGGTAAAAAGGAAACTTTTGGATGTTTAGGTATAATTTATGCTATAATAGCAATTGGATTATTAGGATTTATTGTATGAGCACACCATATATTTACTGTAGGTATAGATATTGATACTCGAGCTTATTTTACTTCAGCAACTATAATTATTGCAGTACCAACAGGAATTAAAATTTTTAGCTGATTAGCAACATTACATGGAACACAAATTAATTATAGTCCCTCTATATTATGAGGATTAGGATTTATTTTTTTATTTACAGTAGGAGGTTTAACAGGAGTTGTATTAGCTAATTCATCTATTGATATTACACTTCACGATACATATTATGTTGTAGCTCATTTTCATTATGTATTATCAATAGGAGCTGTTTTTGCTATTATAGGAGGGTTTATTCATTGATATCCACTATTTACCGGATTAATAATAAATAATTATTTATTAAAAATTCAATTTATTTCTATATTTATTGGAGTAAACTTAACATTTTTCCCCCAACATTTTTTAGGTTTAGCAGGTATACCTCGTCGTTATTCAGATTATCCAGATAGATTTGTATCTTGAAATATTATTTCTTCATTTGGTTCTTATATCTCTCTTATCTCTATAATAATAATTATTATTATTATTTGAGAATCAATAATTAATCAACGTATTATCTTATTTCCTTTAAATATACCATCTTCTATTGAATGATATCAAAATCTTCCTCCATCAGAACACTCTTATAATGAATTACCAATTTTAAGTAACTTCTAATATGGCAGATTATATGTAATGGATTTAAACCCCATTTATAAAGGTTTTATCCTTTTTTTAGAAATGGCAACATGATCTAATTTAAATTATCAAAACAGAGCATCACCATTAATAGAACAAATTATTTTTTTTCATGATCATACCTTAATTATTTTAATTATAATTACAATTTTAGTTGGATACCTAATATTAAATTTATTTTTTAACTCTTATATTAATCGATTTTTACTTGAAGGTCAAATAATTGAATTAATTTGAACTATCTTACCCGCTATTACTTTAATTTTTATTGCCTTACCTTCCCTACGTCTTCTTTATCTTTTAGATGAACTTAATAATCCTTTAATTACATTAAAATCAATTGGTCATCAATGATATTGAAGTTATGAATATTCAGATTTTAATAATGTAGAATTTGATTCTTATATAATTAATTCTAATGAAAATATTAATAATTTTCGTTTATTAGATGTTGATAATCGAGTAATTTTACCTATAAATAATCAAATTCGAATTTTAATTACTGCAACTGATGTAATTCATTCTTGAACAGTACCTTCCTTAGGAGTTAAAGTAGATGCTAATCCTGGTCGATTAAATCAAACAAGATTTTTTATTAATCGACCAGGAATTTTTTTTGGTCAATGCTCAGAAATTTGTGGAGCTAATCATAGATTTATACCAATTGTAATTGAAAGAATTTCAATTAAAAACTTCATTAACTGAATTAATAACTATTCATTAGATGACTGAAAGCAAGTACTGGTCTCTTAAACCATTTTATGATAAATTAGCAAATATCTCTAATGAAAGAATTAGTTAATTTATAACATAAATATGTCAAATTTAAATTATTACAAAGTAATATTCTTTTATCCCTCAAATAATACCAATTAATTGAATTTTTTTCTTTATTTTTTTTATTTGTATTTTTCTTTTATTTATTATAATAAATTTTTATATTTTTAACTATAAAACAATTAAAATAAATAATTTAAAATCAAATAAAATATATAATAACCAAACTTGAAAATGATAAATAACTTATTTTCAATTTTCGATCCATCAACTAATATTTTTAATTTACCTTTAAATTGAATTAGAACGTTTATTGGTTTAATATTCATTCCATATTCTTTTTGATTTATCCCTAATCGACATTTTGTAATATGAAATTTTATTTCCAATAAATTACACAATGAATTTAAAACTTTACTAGGAAATAATAGATTTAAAGGGTCAACATTTATTTTTATTTCTCTTTTTTTTTTCGTTTTATTTAATAACTTTTTAGGATTATTTCCATATATTTTTACCAGTACTAGACACTTAAATATTTCATTATCTATCTCTTTAACTTTATGATTAAGATTCATAATTTATGGTTGAATTAATAACACACAACATATATTTATTCATATAATCCCCCAAGGTACACCAACTATTTTAATACCATTTATAGTTTTAATTGAAACAATTAGTAATGTTATTCGTCCAGGAACATTAGCTGTTCGTTTAACAGCAAATATAATTGCAGGACATTTATTATTAACTTTACTAAGCAATACTGGAAATAATATATCTAATTATTTACTAATTATTTTAATTTTTATTCAAATTTTATTACTAATTTTAGAATCTGCTGTAGCAGTAATTCAAGCATATGTAATTACTATTCTTAGTACATTATATTCTAGAGAAGTTAATTAATGTCAATAAATCAAAATCACCCATATCATTTAGTAGATTATAGACCATGACCACTTACAGGTGCTATTGGAGTTATAACTTTAGTTACAGGATTAGTTAAATGATTTCACAATTTTAATATAAATCTTTTAATCTTAGGGTATTTAATTGTATTATTAACTATATATCAATGATGACGAGATATTTGCCGAGAAGGAACATATCAAGGAAAACACACTATTTTAGTTTCAAATGGATTACGATGAGGAATAATTCTATTTATTATTTCAGAAATTTTTTTTTTTATTTCTTTTTTTTGAGCATTTTTCCATAGAAGTTTATCCCCAAACATTGAAATCGGAGCTATATGACCCCCTATAAGAATTATCCCATTTAACCCATTTCAAATTCCCCTATTAAATACAATCATCTTAATTACATCAGGAATTACTGTAACTTGAGCTCATCATGCTTTAATAGAAAATAATTTTACTCAAACATCTCAAAGATTATTTATTACTGTTATTTTAGGAATTTACTTTACATTATTACAAGCTTATGAATATATTGAAGCCCCATTTACTATTGCAGATAGAATTTATGGGTCAACTTTTTTTATAGCAACAGGATTCCACGGTCTTCATGTAATTATTGGAACAATTTTTTTATTAACATGTTTTATTCGTCATATAAATAATCACTTTTCTAAATCACATCATTTTGGATTTGAAGCAGCAGCATGATATTGACACTTTGTAGATGTAGTTTGATTATTCCTTTATATTTCTATTTATTGATGAGGAAATTAATTATTTATATAATATATTTAGTATATTTGATTTCCAATCAAAAAGTTTAATAATTTTAATATAAATAATTATCATATTATTAATTTTAACTTTTATAATAATATTAATTTCAAATTTATTAATAATAATTTCATTTATTATTTCAAAAAAATCTTTACTTGATCGAGAAAAATGTTCTCCATTTGAATGTGGGTTTGACCCTATATGCTTAGCTCGAATTCCATTTTCATTACATTTTTTTCTTATTACAATAATTTTTTTAATTTTTGATGTAGAAATTGCTCTTATTTTTCCTTTAATTCCAACATTCATAATAGTTAATTTTATAATTTGATATAAAACTAGTTTTTTTTTTATTATTATATTATTAATTGGATTATATCATGAATGAAATCAAAATATATTAAATTGAACTAATTAAATTTAAGGATTATAGTTTAATAAAAACATTTGATTTGCATTCAAAAAATATTGATAATCAATTTATCTTAAATAAGAAGCAATTTTGCATTTAGTTTCGACCTAAAAGAAAGAGTAAATTACTCCTTATTTATTAATTGAAACCAAATTAGAGGTATATCACTGTTAATGATAAAATTGAATATATTAATTCCAATTAGAAATATATTTTATTAAGCTGCTAACTTAATTTTTAGTGATTAAAATCATTAATATTTCTTTATATATATATATATATATATATATATATATATATTATTTATATAGTTTAAATAAAACTTTACATTTTCATTGTAAAAATAAAGTAATATTCTTTTATAAATAATATATATATATATATATATATATATATATATATTATTTAAAGATTTATTAATCACCCTAATATCTTCAATATTATACTCTAAATTAAGCTATTTAAATTATAACATCAATATAAAAATAAAAATTATTATTCATAAAACAAATCTAAATAAAAAAATTTTAAAATTATTTATTTGATAAATATAAAAAATAATAGAATAATTTTTAATAATTTTATAAATACCTTGTCTTTTATAAATTTCCCCTCAACCTATATCAATATTTTTTAATAAATTTTGACCTAAATTTAAAAAACTATAATTTATTATATAAGTAGATAATCCAGGTATAAATCATATTATAGTTAAAAATATTCTTAAATTATAAGTTATTAAAAACTTATTAACAGAATAAAATTTTATATTTCTAATAAAAAATCCTATTAAAGCCCCTAATAAACTTACATAAATTACTATTATTTTTATATTAAAAGAAAGATAAATTATATAAGGATAAGAAAAAATTATTCATCTTAAAAATCTCCCAGAAATTAATCTTATTATTAATAATAAAAATATCCCCTTTAATATAATAAAATCTTCATCATATAAATTATAAATAGATAATAAATTAAAATCACTAATTATTAAATATATAAGTAATCGAAAAGTATAAAATATTGTTAAACCGGTAGAAATAAAATATAAATAATAAATAAATAAATTTAAATTTCTTATTCTTACTACTTCTAAAATCATATCCTTAGAATAAAACCCAGCTAAAAAAGGAATCCCACATAAAGCCAAATTAGAAATATTTATACATAAAGAAGTTAATGGAATATATAATCTAATTCCCCCTATTAAACGAATATCTTGATTATCTATTATTATATGAATAATTACACCAGCACATATAAATAATAAAGCTTTAAATATAGCATGAGTTAATAAATGAAAAAAAGCTAAATCACCATAACCCATTCTTAAAATTCTTATTATTAATCCTAATTGTCTTAATGTAGATAAGGCAATAATTTTTTTTAAATCAAACTCATAATTAGCACAAATTCCAGCTATAAATATAGTTAAACCAGATAATAATAATAATAATTTTAATATATATATATCAATTAATAAATTATTAAAACGAATTAATAAATAAACTCCAGCAGTAACCAAAGTAGAAGAATGAACTAAAGCAGAAACAGGAGTAGGAGCAGCTATAGCAGCAGGTAATCAAGATCTAAAAGGAATTTGAGCTCTCTTAGTTATAGCAGCTAAAATAACTAAAATACTAATTATTTTTATAGAATAATCATTAACTATAAAATCTAAATAAAAAATATAATTTCAACTACCATAATTTATTATTCATGAAATTAATATTAAAATTATTACATCACCAATACGATTTGATAAAGCTGTTAATATACCAGCATTATAAGATTTTATATTTTGATAATAAATAATTAAACAATAAGAAACTAAACCTAAACCATCTCAACCTAAAAAAATTCTAATTATATTAGGTCTAATAATTAATAAAATTATTGAAAATACAAATAATAAAACTAAAATAATAAAACGATTTAAATTCAAATCTGAACTTATATATCTTTTACTATAAAAAATTACAGAAGAAGAAATTAAAGAAACAAATATTATAAATAATAAAGATATTCAGTCTAATAAAATAGATATTACAACATTAAAAGAATTAAAAGAAATAATTTCTCACTCTAATATTATTACTATATTATTTATAATAAAATAAATTATTATAAAAAAATTAATTAATATAAAAAAAAATAAAAAAAAAAATCTTACAAAACAAATAGAGTATTTATTAATAACCTAAAATGAATATAATCACATTTTTGATACCACAAATCAATATTTTATTTAAATTATTTAAGTAAAATCAAATTATTCTATAATCAACCTTTAAAATTAGAATATTTAAAGGCAATCAATGTAATATTAATATTAAATATTCTCGTGATACCCCACTATAAAATCTATATACCCCTAAATTATATTTTCCATGTTGAGTATATGAATATAAATATAAACTATAACCTGCTCTAAAAAAAGAAATTAATATAAGTATAATTATTCTTAATCAAGATCAACTTACTAATCTATTAATTAATCTAATTTCACCTATTAAATTTAAAGATGGAGGAGCAGCTATATTTGATGATATAAATAAAAATCATCACATTCTTATAGAAGGTATAAATCTTATTATCCCCCTATTTAAAAATAATCTTCGTCTACCTAAACGTTCATAATTAATATTAGATAAACAAAATATACCAGAAGAACATAATCCATGACCAATTATTAAAATATAAGCTCCTATAAACCCTCAATAATTTATAGTTATAATCCCCCCAATCACTATACTTATGTGAGCAACTGATGAATAAGCAATTAAAGATTTTATATCAATTTGACAAAAACATTTTAATCTAATATAAAAACCACCAATTAATCTAATAATAATTCAAATAAATCCTATTTTAAAATTAATTTTTTGTATAATAACTAAAACCCGTAATAGCCCATAACCCCCTAATTTTAATATAATAGCAGCTAAAATTATTGAACCAGAAACAGGAGCCTCAACATGAGCTTTTGGTAATCATAAATGAGTAAAATATATAGGCATTTTTACTAAAAAAGCCATTACTATTCTAATATATAATAACAACATATTATAATCATAAAATTTTATAAAATATATCATTATTCTTCTTATTTTTCTATAAATAAAAAAAATACCTAATAATAAAGGTAAAGAAACAAATAATGTATAAAACAATAAATATATACCTGCTTGGATTCGTTCTGGCTGATAACCTCACCCAATAATTAATATTAATGTAGGAATTAATCTTCCCTCAAAAAACAAATAAAATATAAATAAATTTATAACTCTAAAAGTTAAGTATAATATAATTAATAATATAATAATATTAAATAAAAAAAAATTTTCATAAAAATTTCTTTTATATAATCTTTCTCTTGCTATAATTATTAATCCTCTAATTCAAATTCTTAATAAAATTAATCCATAAGAAATTATATCACAACCTAATATGTATCTTAAATTAGAAAAATTTATAATATTTAAAGTTAAATTTATAAATATTAATATTAATATTATAATCATAAATTGAACCATTCAAAACATATTTTTTTTAAAACATAAAGGAATTATAAATAAAATTATTAATAAAAATTTTATCATTTTAAATTAAACTATATCTTTGAAAATAATCATTCCCATGAGTTCGAATCATAGAAACTAAAATAGAAAGACCTAATGCCCCCTCACAAACTGAAAAAACTAAAAAAACTATTAATATATATATATTATAATTTAATATTATTAAATATATTATTAAAAAAAAAAAAATACTTAATACTATAAATTCTAATCTTAATAAAACAATAAGCAAATGTTTATGTTTCGAAACAAAAATCATATTCCCAAATAAAAATATTAAAAAAATAACTAATCATATATTTATTATCATTTGTTTTTATAGTTTATTAAAAACCTTGGTCTTGTAAATCAAAAATAAGAAATTTCTTTAAAAACTTCAAAGAAAAAGAATATCTTTATCAATAATCTCCAAAATTATTATTTTAATTAAACTATTCTTTGAAATTATTAAAATATTTTTATCACTTTCTTTAATTTTTACATCAATTTTTATATTTTTTCTTAATCATCCATTTTCTATAGGATTAATAATTTTAATCCAAACTCTTTTTATATGTCTTTTATCAAGAATATTAATTAATACTTATTGATTTTCATATATTTTATTTTTAATTTTTTTAGGAGGATTATTAGTTTTATTTATTTATGTTTCAAGAATTGCTTCTAATGAATTATTTAAAATTTCACCATTTAATAAAAGATTTATCTTTTATCTATCAACTTTAATTATTATTAGATTTTTATTTAAAAATAATTTATTTTGAATAAATTTCTCAATTAATGATGAAATAAATAATTTTTTTAACTTATTTTTATTTTTTAATAATGAATTTAATTTTAATTTATCAAAATTATATAATGAACAAACCTACATAATAACACTAATAATAATTATTTACTTATTTATTACTCTTATTACAGTAGTAAAAATTACTAATATTTTTTTTGGACCTTTACGATCTAATATTTAATATATATATATATATATATATATATATATATAACCAATGATAAATAAATTTTATCCTATTCGAAAAAATCACCCTATTATTAAAATTATAAATAATTCTCTTATTGATTTACCCTCACCTTCTAATTTTTCTTCTTGATGAAATTTTGGATCATTATTAGGATTATGTTTAATAATTCAAATTATTACAGGATTATTTTTAACTATATATTATACAGCTAATATTGAATTAGCTTTTTATAGAGTAAATTATATCTGCCGAAATGTTAATTATGGTTGATTAATCCGAACTTTACATGCTAATGGAGCCTCTTTTTTTTTTATTTGTATTTACTTACATATTGGTCGAGGAATTTATTATGAATCATTTAACTTAAAATATACATGAATAGTAGGAGTTATTATTTTATTTTTATTAATAGCTACAGCATTTATAGGATATGTTTTACCATGAGGACAAATATCATTTTGAGGAGCTACAGTTATTACTAATCTTTTATCAGCTATCCCATATTTAGGAACTATATTAGTAAACTGAATCTGAGGAGGATTTGCTGTTGATAATGCAACTTTAACTCGTTTTTACACTTTCCATTTTTTATTTCCTTTCATTATCATAATATTAGTAATAATTCATTTATTATTTTTACACCAAACAGGATCAAATAATCCCTTAGGAATTAATAGAAATTTAGATAAAATTCCATTTCATCCATTTTATGTATTTAAGGACTTAATTGGATTTATTATTTTAATTTTATCTTTAATTTTACTTTCATTAACTAATCCCTATTTACTAGGTGATCCAGATAACTTTATTCCAGCAAATCCTCTTGTAACACCAATTCATATTCAACCAGAATGATATTTTTTATTTGCTTATGCAATTCTACGATCTATTCCTAATAAATTAGGAGGAGTTATTGCACTAGTTATATCTATTTTAATTTTAATTATTCTACCATTTACATTTAATAAAAAAATTCAAGGAATCCAATTTTATCCAATTAATCAAATTTTATTTTGATTTTTAATTGTAATTATTATTTTATTAACTTGAATTGGAGCACGATCAGTTGAAGCCCCTTATATTATCACAGGACAATTATTAACAATTTTATACTTTTCTTATTTTATTATTAACCCACTTTTAAATAAAATATGAGATAATTTAATCTTTTTTAAAAATTAATTTATTAATTAATGAGCTTGTTATAAGCATTTGTTTTGAAAACATAAGAAAGAATAATTATTCTATTAATTTATACTAAAATTATTTAGTAACCTAAAAATATTTTTAATCCCACATAAAATAATAAAAAATTTAAAGAAATTGGTAAATATCTTTTTCAACATAAATATATTAATTTATCATAACGATATCGAGGTAAAGTTCCACGAACCCAAATAAAAAAAAAAGATAAAAAAACCAACTTTAAATAAAAAAAAAATGTTAAATTATAACCACCTAAATATAAAATAACAAATAATAAACTTATAAATAAAATTCTAGAATATTCAGACAAAAAAATTAATGCAAACCCCCCTCTTCTATATTCAATATTAAATCCAGAAACCAATTCTCTCTCCCCTTCAGCAAAATCAAATGGAGTACGATTAGTTTCAGCTATTAAAGAAGATAAAAAACATAATCTTAAAGGAATTATTAAAAAAATAAATCAAATTATAATTTGATAATTAAAAAATTTTATTAAATTAAAATCTATAACTAAAATAATTCTAGATATTATAATTAAAGATATTCTAACCTCATAAGAAATAGTTTGAGCAACTGCTCGTAAACCTCCTAATAATGAATAATTTGAATTAGAAGATCAACCAGCAATTATTAAAGTATAAACCCCAATTCTAGTACAACATAAAAAAAATAAAATTCCTAAATTAAACATAATCATATTAAATATATAAGGAATTAATATTCAAATTATTAAAGATAAAATAAATCTTATAATAGGAGAAAAATAATAAACTAAATAATTTGAATAATTTAAATAAACTTGTTCTTTAGAAAATAACTTAATAGCATCACAAAAAGGTTGTAAAATTCCTATATAACCTATTTTATTAGGACCTTTTCGAATTTGAATATAACCTAAAACTTTTCGTTCTAATAAAGTTAAAAAAGCAACCCCAATTAAAACACCTACAATTAAAATTAATATACCAATAAAAATATTTATTAAATCCAATAATATCATATACTATTTATATATAACTTATAAATATGTATATATATATATGAATTCTAAAATCATTACAATTTTCTGCCAAAATAGTTTTATATTTATATTTATTAATATTCAAATAAATAAAATTATTTTAAATATTTAATCCTTTCGTACTAAAATATTTTTTTTTTATTAAAGATAGAAACCAACCTGGCTCACACCGGTTTGAACTCAGATCATGTAAGATTTTAATGATCGAACAGATCAAAATTTTAAACTTCTGCATTTAAATTTTATCTTAATCCAACATCGAGGTCGCAAACTTTTTTTTTTATTTGTACTAAAAAAAAATATTACGCTGTTATCCCTAAGGTAATTTTTTCTTTTAATCATTAATAATGGATCAATAATTCATTTATTTACGTTAAAAAATAAAAAAAGTTTATTAAATTTTTCTATCACCCCAACAAAATATTTTATTATTTTACTTAATTAATTATATATTTATCTTATATAAAAAAAAATAAAATATAAAACTCTATAGGGTCTTCTCGTCTTTTAATTTTATTTTAGCTTTTTTACTAAAAAATTAAATTCTAATTTTAAAATAGAGACAGTTTATATCTCATCAAATCTTTCATACAAGTCTCCAATTAAAAGACTAATGATTATGCTACCTTTGTACAGTCAATATACTGCAGCCCTTTAATTATATTATCAGTGGGCAGATTAGACTTTAAATTATAATCAAAAAGACATGTTTTTGATAAACAAGTGAACATAAATTTTTGCCGAATTCCTTTAATCTAACTTTTAATAAATTTTTATTTTAATTATATATATATATATATATATATATTATACTAATTTTATCATTATTACTAATTTTATTAAATTATAAATTATTTTTTTATAAAAATTTAAATTTTTATTTTAAATTTTATTTTTTATTAAAATTTTTTATAATAAATTATAATTTTTAAACAATATAAATTTTAAAAATTTTAATTTTTTTTTATTAATTTAATTATAAAATTTTAATTTAAAGCTTATCCCCTAAAATATTAAATTTTAAATTTTTATAATTAATTAAATAATCATAAAATTATTTTAATTTAAAATTAAATTTTTTTCTAAAAAAACTAGATATATTTAAAAACGATTAACATTTCATTTCCAATTAATTATTAAAAATAATTATACAACATTAAATTTTTTAATTAATTAACTCTTTTAAATTCGAGATTTATTTAAATAAATTATTATTATTTAATAAACTCTGATACACAAGATACAATAAATTAAATTTACTTTTTAATTATTTTATTTTTCAATTATTTAAAATATTCCTTTACAGTAATATTTAACTATAAAAATATTAATTTTTTCTATTAAAAATACTTAAACCCCCATTTATTTATTTTTAATATTAAAATTTTTTTTATTAATTATAATTTTTTTAATTTTACCCCTCAAATTAATTAATTTTTAATTTCTTTTCAATGTAAATGAAATACTTTAACAAGCTCTAATTTGATCTTTCTAGAAACACTTTCCAGTACCTCTACTTTGTTACGACTTATTTCAACTTTTAAATGAAAGTGACGGGCAATATGTACATATTTTAATTATTAATCATTTTAATAAATTAATTAAAATTACATTTAAATCCACCTTCAAATTTATATTACAATAAATTATTCATTTAAATATATTTAATGTAATCCATCGTATTCTTAATTATATTCTGCATCTTGATCTGATTTAACTTTTTTTTATAAAATTTAAATATTATTTTTACTAAAAAATATTTTTTTAACAATGATATACAAAATTATAAATTAAGTAAATTTATTCGTGGATTATCAATTATTAGACAGATTCCTCTAAATGAACTAAAATACCGCCATGTTATTTAAGTTTCAATAAATTATTACTTACTATTTTAGTATTATAAATTAAATTTTTAATAATAGGGTATCTAATCCTAGTTTATATTAAAATTTCTTAAATCATAATAATTATATAAAATTTAATTAAATTAAAATTTCACTTAATAATTTAATATTTATTTTAATAAAATATTTTACTTATTATAAACTGAAATAATTTAATTTAACTTTTGTTTAACCGCAACTGCTGGCACAAAATTAGTTATTAATTTTTATATTACTAAATCTTAATTTCTTAAATTTTTAATATTAATTACTACTACATAATTTAAATTAATTATTATTTAAATAATTAAAATTAAATACTAAAATTTATATGTAAAATAAATTTATAATAAATTTCCAAAAATATAATTATTTTATTATATATCATAATTTTTCACATAGATTTTTTTTTTTTTTTTTTTTATATTATACATTTAATATAAATTAATAAATTTTTATTAATCTCTCTTATTTTTTTTCATAATATTTATATTAAAAATTAATTTAATTATAATCAGAATACAATTCATTTAAATAAAAATATATTATTTAAATTATAATTAATTTAAATATAACTTAATTTATTATTAAAATAAATAATAAATTAAATTTATTTATATATATATATATATATTAATTATATAAATTATTTATATATATATATATATATATGTGTGTGTGTGTACGTATATATATATATATATAAATATATTAATTTTAAATAAAATCATATTTTTATAAAATTTTGAACCATTCTTAATAAATTTCATAATAAATATAATTTTA